TTTTTTTACTACCCGGAGCTTCGATACATTTCGAAATCGAGAGATGTCTACCGGGGGAGGTTCTATCAGACAACAATTAGCCAATCTAGATTTACGAATTATTATAGACTATTCATTGGTAGAATGGAAAGAATTGGAGGAAGAGGAACCCACAGGGAATGAATGGGAAGATCGAAAAGTTGGAAGAAGAAAAGATTTTTTGCTTAGACGCATGGAATTGGCTAAGCATTTTATTCGAACAAATATAGAACCAAAGTGGATGGTTTTGTGTCTATTACCAGTTCTTCCTCCTGAGTTGAGACCAATCTATCATATAGATGAGGATAAACTAGTGACCTCGGATATTAATGAAATCTATAGAAGAATTATCTATCGGAATAATACTCTTACAGATCTATTAACAACAAGTATAGCTACGCCAGAAGAATTAATAATATCTCAGGAAAAATTGCTACAAGAAGCCGTGGATGCACTTCTTGATAATGGAATCTGCGGACAACCAATGAGGGATGATCATAATAGAGTTTACAAGTCGCTTTCAGATGTAATTGAAGGCAAAGAAGGAAGAGTTCGCGAGACTCTGCTTGGTAAACGGGTCGATTATTCGGGGCGGTCCGTGATTGTCGTGGGCCCTTCACTTTCATTACATCGATGTGGATTGCCTCGCGAAATAGCAATAGAACTTTTCCAGGCATTTGTAATTCGTGACCTAATTAGAAAACATCTTGCTTCGAACATAGGAGTTGCTAAGAGTCAAATTCGGAAAAAAAAACCGATTGTATGGGAAATACTTCAGGAAATTCTGGATGACCATCCTGTATTGCTGAATAGAGCGCCTACTCTGCATAGATTAGGCATACAGGCATTCCTCCCCGTTTTAGTGGAAGGACGCGCTATTTGTTTACATCCATTAGTTTGTAAGGGCTTCAATGCAGACTTTGACGGGGATCAAATGGCTGTTCATGTGCCTTTATCTTTGGAGGCTCAAGCAGAGGCACGTTTACTTATGTTTTCTCATATGAATCTTTTGTCTCCAACTATTGGGGATCCCATTTCGGCACCAACTCAAGATATGCTTAGTGGACTCTATGTCTTAACGAGTGGAAATCGTCGGGGTATTTGTGTAAATAGGTATAATCCATGTAATCGTAGAAACTATCAAAATGAAGATAATAACTATAAGTATACAAAAAAAAAAGAACCCTTTTTTTGTAATCCCTATGATGCAATTGGAGCTTATCGGCAAAAACGAATCAATTTAGGTAGTCCTTTGTGGCTGCGGTGGCGACTAGATCAACGCGTTATTGCTGCAAGAGAAGTTCCCATCGAAATTCACTATGAATCTGTGGGGACCTATTATGAGATTTATGGACACTATCTAATAGTACGAAGTATAAAAAAAGAAATTCTTTATATATATATTCGAACCACTCTTGGTCATATTTCTCTTTATCGAGAAATAGAAGAAGCCATACAGGGGTTTTGGCAGGGCTGTTGTAATTCTATGCTACCAACGGGAATTCGAGTCTCTCCGGGTTAACTAGGACCATAATTGCGGAATTTCTACGTGAATCAAGATCTAGAAAAGGAAGTTTTCCAATCACTGACTCAAGCCCATTGTCAAATTCTACTCAGCGCAATATGGAGGTACTGATGGCAGAACGGCCCACTCAGGTCTTTCACAATAAAGTGATAGACGGAACTGCCATGAAACGACTTATTAGTCGATTTATTGATCACTATGGAATAGGATATACATCACATATCCTGGATCAAGTAAAGACTCTGGGTTTCCGACAAGCTACCGCCGCATCCATTTCATTAGGAATTGATGATCTTTTAACAATACCTTCTAAAAGATGGCTAGTTCAAGACGCTGAACAACAAAGTTTTATTTTGGAAAAACACCATCATTATGGGAATGTACACGCGGTAGAAAAATTACGTCAATCGATCGAAATATGGTATGCCACAAGTGAATATTTGCGACAAGAAATGAATCCTAATTTTCGGATGACCGATCCTTTTAATCCAGTCCATATAATGTCTTTTTCGGGAGCCAGAGGAAATGCTTCTCAGGTACATCAATTAGTAGGTATGAGAGGATTAATGTCGGATCCCCAAGGGCAAATGATTGATTTACCCATCCAAAGCAATTTACGCGAAGGACTCTCTTTAACAGAATACATTATTTCTTGCTACGGAGCCCGTAAAGGGGTTGTGGATACCGCTATCCGAACCTCAGATGCAGGATATCTCACGCGCAGACTTGTTGAAGTAGTTCAACACATTGTTGTACGTCGAACAGATTGTGGCACCGTTCGAGGTATTTCTGTAAGTCCTCGAAATGGAATGATGGCGGACAGGATTTTTATCCAAACATTAATTGGCCGTGTATTAGCAGATGATATATATATAGGTTCGCGATGTATTGCTACTAGAAATCAAGATATTGGGGTTGGACTTGTCAGTAGATTCATAACTTTTAGAGCACAACCAATCTCTATTCGAACCCCCTTTACTTGTAGGAGTACATCTTGGATTTGTCAATTATGTTATGGCCGGAGTCCAGCTCATGACGACCTGGTCGAATTGGGAGAAGCCGTAGGTATTATTGCAGGTCAATCTATTGGAGAACCGGGCACTCAATTAACATTAAGAACTTTTCATACCGGCGGAGTATTCACAGGGGGTACTGCAGAACATGTGCGAGCCCCTTCTAATGGAAAAATAAAATTCAACGAGGATTTGGTTCATCCGACACGTACACGTCATGGACATCCTGCTTTTCTATGTTCTAGAGACTTGTATGTAACTATTGAGAGTGAAGATATTATACACAATGTGTGTATTCCGCCCAAAAGTTTTCTTTTAGTTCAAAACGATCAATATGTAGAATCAGAACAAGTGATTGCTGAGATTCGTGCGAGAACATCCACTTTGAATTTGAAAGAGAAGGTTCGAAAACATATTTATTCTGACTCAGAGGGCGAAATGCACTGGAATACTGATGTGTACCATGCACCTGAATTTACATATGGTAATATTCATCTCTTACCAAAAACAAGTCATTTATGGATATTATTAGGGGAGCCCTGGAGATACAGTCTAGGCCCCTGTTCGATCCACAAGGATCAAGATCAAATGAACGCTTATTCTCTTTCTGTCAAGCCAAGATATATTGCTAACCCCTCAGTAACTAATAATCAAGTGAGACACAAATTTTTTAGTTCGTATTTTTCTGGTAAAAATCAAACAGGAGATAGGATTCCTGATTATTCAGAACTTAATCGAATGACATGTACGGGTCGTTATAATCTCAGATATCCGGCCATTCTCGACGGCAATTCTGATTTATTGGCAAAGAGGCGAAGAAATAGATTCATCATTCCACTCGAATCGATTCAAGAAGGCGAGAACCAACTAATACCTTCTTCAGGTATCTCAATGGAAATCCCCAGAAATGGTATTCTCCGTAGAAATAGTATTCTTGCTTATTTCGATGATCCTCGATATATAAGAAAGAGCTCAGGACTTACTAAATATGAGACTAGAGAACTGAATTCAATCGTCAACGAAGAGGATTTGATTGAGTATCGAGGAGTCAAGGTATTTTGGCCAAAATACCAAAAGGAAGTAAATCCATTTTTTTTTATTCCCGTGGAAGTCCACATTTTGGCCGAATCTTCTTCCATAATGGTACGGCACAATAGTATTATTGGGGCAGATACACAAATCACTTTAAATAGAAGAAGTCGGGTAGGCGGATTGGTCCGAGTGAAGAAAAAAGCAGAAAAAATAAAACTGATAATCTTTTCTGGAGATATCCATTTTCCTGGAAAGACAAATAAGGCATTCCGATTGATACCACCAGGAGGGGGAAAACCAAATTCCAAAGAATACAAAAAATTAAAAAATTGGCTTTATATCCAACGAATGAAACTTTCCAGGTATGAAAAAAAGTATTTTGTTTTGGTTCAACCTGTAGTCCCATATAAAAAAACGGATGGTATAAATTTAGGAAGACTTTTCCCGCCGGATCTCTTGCAGGAAAGTGATAATCTACAACTTCGAGTTGTCAATTATATCCTTTATTACGACCCAATTCTTGAAATTTGGGACACAAGTATTCAATTAGTTCGGACTTCTTTAGTGTTGAATTGGGACCAAGACAAAAAGATCGAAAAGGCCTGTGCTTCCTTTGTTGAAATAAGGACAAATGGTTTGCTTAGATATTTTCTAAGAATCGACTTAGCGAAGTCACCTATTTCTTATACCGGAAAAAGGAACGATCTGTCGGGTTCAGGATTGATCTCTGAGAAGGGATCAGATCGCGCTAATGTCAATCCGTTTTCTTCCATTTATTCCTATTCCGAGACAAGGATTCAAGAATCCCTTAATCCAAATCAAGGAACTATCCATACGTTGTTGAATCGAAATAAGGAATCTCAATCTTTGATAATTTTGTCATCATCCAATTGTTTTCGAATAGGCCCATTCAACGATTTAAAATCTCCCAATGTGATAAAGGAATCAATCAAAAAGAACCCCCTAATTCCAATTAGTAATTCCTTGGGCCCGTTAGGAACAGGCTTTCCAATTTATAATTTTGATTTATTTTCCCATTTAATAACCCATAATCAGATCTTGGTAACTAACTATTTGCAACTTGACAATTTAAAACATATTTTTCAAATACTTAAATATTATTTACTGGATGAAAATGGTCAAATTTATAATCCCTATTCATGCAGTAACATCATTTTGAATCCATTCCATTTGAATTGGTATTTTCTCCATTACAATTATTGTGAAGAGACATCTACAATCGTTAGTCTTGGGCAGTTTCTTTGTGAAAATGTATGTATAGCCAAAAAAGGACCGCATTTAAAATCGGGTCAAGTTCTAATTGTTCAAGTTGACTCTGTGGTAATACGATCAGCTAAGCCTTATTTGGCTACTCCAGGAGCAACTGTTCATGGACATTATGGGGAAATCCT